GCTAGCGTAGCTTAATTAAAGCATAACACTGAAGATGTTAAGATGGGCCCTAAAAAGCCCCGCCCGCACAAAGGCTTGGTCCTGACTTTACTATCAACTTTAGCCAAATTTACACATGCAAGTATCCGCCCCCCTGTGAGAATGCCCTACAGCTCCCCACCCGGGAGCAAGGAGCTGGTATCAGGCACACATCTGTAAGCCCATGACACCTTGCTCAGCCACACCCTCAAGGGAACTCAGCAGTGATAAACATTAAGCCATAAGTGAAAACTTGACTTAGTTAAAGCTAAGAGGGCCGGTAAAACTCGTGCCAGCCACCGCGGCTATACGAGAGACCCAAGTTGATACCATTCGGCGTAAAGAGTGGTTATGGAAAACAAAGACTAAAGCCGCACACCTTCAAAGCTGTTATACGCACCCGAAGGCTAGAAGATCAACCACGAAGGTAGCTTTACAACCCCTGACCCCACGAAAGCTCTGGCACAAACTGGGATTAGATACCCCACTATGCCTAGCCCTAAACCTTGGTAATATATCACATACCCCACCCGCCTGGGAACTACGAGCACCAGCTTAAAACCCAAAGGACTTGGCGGTGCTTTAGACCCCCCTAGAGGAGCCTGTTCTAGAACCGATAACCCCCGTTCAACCTCACCCTTCCTTGTTTATCCCGCCTATATACCGCCGTCGTCAGCTTACCCTGTGAAGGCCTAAAAGTAAGCACAACTGGTACAACCCAAAACGTCAGGTCGAGGTGTAGCGCATGGAAGGGGAAGAAATGGGCTACATTCCCTATATTAGGGAACACGAATAGCGCACTGAAACACGCGCCTGAAGGAGGATTTAGTAGTAAGCGGAAAATAGCGTGTTCCGCTGAAATCGGCCCTGAAGCGCGCACACACCGCCCGTCACTCTCCCCAAGCCTATCACTTTAAGTAATTAAAAACCCAAAAATCGCGGAGGGGAGGCAAGTCGTAACATGGTAAGGGTACCGGAAGGTGCACTTGGTAATATCAGAGTGTAGTTAAAATAGAATAACACTTCCCTTACACTGAAGAGACACCCGTGCAAATCGGATCACCCTGACGCCCAACAGCTAGCCCACAAGAGCAACAACAACCAACCATTATTTATAACCCCAAATGCACAAGTGTTTTAATTAAACAAACCATTTTTCCCCTTTAGTATGGGCGACAGAAAAAGGACCCAGGAGCAATAGAGAAAGTACCGCAAGGGATCGCTGAAAGAGAAATGAAACAACCCAGTGAAGCTGAATAAAGCAGAGATTTATTCTCGTACCTTTTGCATCATGATTTAGCCAGCGTGACCCAGGCAAAGAGTGCTTTAGTCTGACACCCCGAAACTAGGGGAGCTACTCCAAGACAGCCTATTTATAGGGCGAACCCGTCTCTGTGGCAAAAGAGTGGAATGAGCTTTGAGTAGAGGTGATAAACCTACCGAACCTAGTTATAGCTGGTTGCCCGAGAAATGGATAGAAGTTCAGCCTCTCAGATTCTTTATTCACCTCAGTACTACCCCTCCTGATAACACAAGAAACTGTGAGAGTTATTCAAAGGGGGTACAGCCCCTTTGAAACAAGACACAACTTTCCGGGGAGGAAAAAGATCATAATTAAATAAAGGTAAGTATTTGGGTGGGCCTAAAAGCAGCCATCCCAGTAGAAAGCGTTATAGCTCAAATACATCACTACCCCTCTCTATCCTGATCATTAATTCTTACTCCCCCCCCTCCCTACCGGGCCATCCCATGCAAACATGGGAGGGACCCTGCTAATATGAGTAATAAGAGAGCCAAGCCTCTCTCCTTGCACACATGTAATTCGGAACGAACCCGCACCGAGCATTAACGACCCCAAACGAAGAGGGACCTGAACAACAACCCAAACAACAAGAAAAAAGTTCAAGCATAGACCGTTAACCCTACACAGGTGTGCACCTCAGGAAAGACTAAAAGAAAGAGAAGGAACTCGGCAAACAAATCAAGCCTCGCCTGTTTACCAAAAACATCGCCTCTTGCAAAGCTAAAGAATAAGAGGTCCCGCCTGCCCTGTGACTATTAGTTTAACGGCCGCGGTATTTTGACCGTGCAAAGGTAGCGCAATCACTTGTCTTTTAAATGAAGACCTGTATGAATGGCACAACGAGGGCTTAACTGTCTCCTCTTTCAAGTCAATGAAATTGATCTCCCCGTGCAGAAGCGGGGATATAAACATAAGACGAGAAGACCCTATGGAGCTTTAGACACCAAAGAAGATCCTGTCAAATAACCCCTCACAAGGGCCTGAACTAATGGAGTCCTTCCCTAATGTCTTTGGTTGGGGCGACCGCGGGGAAACAAAAAACCCCCACGTGGAAAGGGAACACCCCCTCCTACAACTAAGAGCCGCAGCTCTAATTAACAGAATATCTGACCAGTAAGATCCGGCAATGCCGATCAACGGACCGAGTTACCCTAGGGATAACAGCGCAATCCCCTTTTAGAGCCCATATCGACAAGGGGGTTTACGACCTCGATGTTGGATCAGGACATCCTAATGGTGCAGCCGCTATTAAGGGTCCGTTTGTTCAACGGTTAAAGTCCTACGTGATCTGAGTTCAGACCGGAGTAATCCAGGTCAGTTTCTATCTATGGTGTGCTCTTTTCTAGTACGAAAGGACCGAAAAGAAGAGGCCCCTGCTCTAAGCAAGCCTCACCCCCACCTAATGAAGACAACTAAAGTAGGCAAGAGGGCATACCCCCTATGCCTGAGAGAACGGCATGTTGGGGTGGCAGAGCCCGGTAAATGCAAAAGACCTAAGCCCTTTTTACAGAGGTTCAAGTCCTCTCCTTAACTATGATTTCAGTCCTTATTACCCATGTTCTTAACCCCCTGGCGTTCATTGTCCCCATCCTCCTAGCCGTCGCCTTCCTCACACTCCTAGAACGTAAAGTATTGGGGTACATACAACTACGAAAAGGTCCAAATATTGTAGGGCCTTATGGGCTGTTACAGCCCATCGCCGATGGTATCAAGCTCTTTATTAAGGAGCCTGTCCGCCCCTCCACTTCGTCTCCTGTGCTTTTTCTCCTCGCCCCCTTACTCGCACTCACACTTGCCTTAACCCTTTGAGCCCCAATGCCTCTCCCGTATCCAGTTATTGATCTGAACCTTGGGATCCTATTTATTTTGGCCCTATCAAGCCTCGCCGTCTACTCCATCCTAGGCTCAGGCTGAGCATCAAATTCAAAGTATGCCCTCATTGGGGCCCTTCGGGCTGTAGCCCAAACCATTTCATATGAAGTTAGTCTAGGACTGATCCTACTAAGTACTATTATTTTTACCGGGGGTTTTACCCTACAAACCTTCAACATTGCCCAAGAGAGCATTTGAATACTACTCCCAGCTTGACCACTAGCCGCAATATGATATATTTCAACCCTCGCAGAGACAAACCGTGCACCTTTTGACCTTACTGAAGGCGAATCCGAGCTAGTCTCTGGCTTTAATGTCGAATATGCAGGTGGCCCATTCGCCCTATTCTTCTTAGCCGAATATGCTAATATTCTACTTATAAATACGCTTTCCGCCACCCTCTTCTTAGGAGCCTCTCATTTTCCTATACTACCCGAGCTCACCGCAGTCAACCTAATAACGAAAGCGGCCCTTCTATCTGTCTTATTTTTATGAGTTCGAGCCTCTTATCCACGATTCCGCTACGATCAACTTATACACCTAATTTGAAAAAACTTCCTCCCACTTACACTAGCCCTGGTTATCTGACACCTAGCCCTCCCCATTGCATTTGCTGGCTTACCACCCCAGCTATAGATAAGAAGCCGTGCCTGAAGTAAAGGACCACTTTGATAGAGTGACTTATGGGGGTTCAAGTCCCCCCCGCTTCTTTAGAAAAGGGGGACTCGAACCCCGCCTAAGGAGAGCAAAACTCCTGGTGCTCCCACTACACTATTTCCTAGTAAAGTCAGCTAATTCTAAGCTCTTGGTCCCATACCCCAAACACGAAGGTTAAAATCCCTCCTTTGCTAATGAACCCTTACATCTTAACCACCCTCCTGTTTGGTATTGGCTTAGGAACTACTACCACCTTCGCAAGCTCCCATTGACTACTCGCCTGAATAGGCCTGGAAATAAATACTCTCGCCATTATTCCTCTAATAGCTCAACACCATCACCCACGAGCAGTTGAAGCAGCCACTAAATATTTCTTAATTCAAGCTGCCGGGGCAGCTATACTACTCTTTGCCAGCACCACCAACGCTTGACTAACTGGACAATGGGACCTCTTACAAATCACCCACCCCTTCCCGACAACTCTTATCACTTTGGCCCTAGCACTAAAAGTGGGACTTGCACCTGTACACTCATGGTTACCTGAAGTACTTCAAGGCCTCGACTTGACCACAGGACTTATCCTATCGACCTGACAAAAACTTGCCCCATTTGCCTTATTAGTCCAAACCCCCTGTGCCAACACCACCCTACTAATTATACTCGGACTTACCTCAACCATTGTGGGAGGTTGAGGAGGTTTAAACCAAACCCAGCTTCGAAAAATTCTTGCCTACTCCTCTATCGCACACCTCGGTTGAATAGTGATTGTATTACAATTCTCCCCCTCCTTAACTATTTTAACACTACTCACATATATTATTATAACATTTTCAGCATTTCTTATGTTTAAACTTAATAAAGCAACTAACATTAATGCCCTGGCAACCTCATGAGCAAAGACCCCCGCCCTAACCGCCCTTGCACCCCTCCTACTACTGTCCCTGGGAGGCCTCCCCCCACTCACGGGCTTCATACCAAAGTGACTTATTCTTCAAGAACTTACTAAACAAGACCTTGCCCCCGCCGCAACACTGGCCGCGATAACCGCCCTACTCAGCCTATATTTCTACCTGCGACTATCATACGCAATAGCACTAACTATTTCACCAAACAACCTAACCGCAACCTCCCCATGACGCCTCCCCTCCCTACAGCCAACACTACCACTTGCCACCTCAACCATAGCTACACTGCTGCTTCTACCCCTAACACCCGCCGCAGTAGCACTAATAACCCTTTAAGGAACTTAGGTTAAAACAAGACCAAGGGCCTTCAAAGCCCTAAGTGAGGGTGGAAATCCCCCAGTCCCTGATAAGGCTTGCAGGACATTACCCCACATCTCCTGTATGCAAAACAGGTACTTTAATTAAGCTAAAACCTTACTAGAAGGGCAGGCCTCGATCCTGCAAAATCTTAGTTAACAGCTAAGCGCTCAAACCAGCGAGCATCCATCTATCTTTCCCCCGCCTGTAAAGCGGGCTAAAGGCGGGGGAAAGTCCCGGCAGACGGCTAGCCTGCATCTTCAGATTTGCAATCTGGTATGTATAACACCTCAAGACTTTTGGTAAGAAGAGGACTCAAACCTCTGTTTGTGGGGCTACAATCCATCACTTAAAAACTCAGCCATCCTACCTGTGGCCATCACACGTTGATTCTTCTCCACTAATCACAAAGACATCGGCACCCTTTATCTAGTATTTGGTGCCTGAGCCGGTATAGTAGGCACAGCCCTCAGCCTACTCATTCGAGCAGAACTAAGCCAACCGGGCGCTCTCCTTGGAGACGACCAAATTTACAATGTAATCGTTACAGCACACGCCTTCGTAATGATTTTCTTTATAGTAATGCCTATTATAATCGGGGGTTTTGGAAACTGATTAATCCCTCTAATGATTGGAGCCCCAGATATGGCATTTCCTCGTATAAATAACATAAGTTTCTGACTTCTACCCCCCTCTTTCCTACTACTACTAGCCTCTTCCGGCGTAGAAGCGGGTGCCGGGACCGGGTGAACAGTATACCCGCCCCTGGCCGGTAATTTAGCCCACGCAGGAGCATCAGTCGACCTGACAATCTTTTCGCTTCACCTAGCAGGTATCTCCTCAATCCTTGGGGCAATCAATTTTATCACCACAATTATTAATATAAAACCCCCAGCCATCTCCCAATATCAGACACCCTTATTTGTGTGGGCCGTCCTAATTACCGCTGTCCTTCTCCTTCTCTCTCTACCAGTTCTCGCTGCCGGTATCACAATACTCCTCACCGACCGAAATCTTAATACCACCTTCTTTGACCCGGCCGGAGGAGGGGATCCAATTCTTTACCAGCACTTATTCTGGTTTTTTGGACACCCGGAAGTATATATTCTTATTCTACCCGGCTTTGGTATGATTTCACACATCGTCGCCTATTACTCTGGTAAAAAAGAACCCTTTGGTTATATGGGCATAGTATGAGCAATAATGGCTATTGGTCTTCTAGGCTTCATTGTATGAGCTCATCACATGTTCACAGTGGGCATGGACGTAGACACGCGTGCTTATTTCACGTCTGCCACAATAATCATCGCAATTCCCACCGGCGTTAAAGTATTCAGCTGACTTGCAACCCTTCATGGGGGCTCTATTAAATGAGAGACACCTCTTTTATGGGCCCTTGGCTTTATTTTCCTGTTTACAGTAGGCGGGCTTACAGGCATTGTTCTGGCTAATTCATCTCTAGATATTGTGCTCCACGATACCTATTATGTAGTAGCCCACTTCCACTACGTACTGTCCATGGGGGCCGTATTTGCCATTGTCGCCGCCTTCGTACACTGATTCCCGCTATTTTCAGGCTACACACTTCACAGCACTTGAACAAAAATCCACTTCGGTATTATGTTCTTGGGGGTAAACTTAACCTTCTTCCCACAACATTTCCTAGGGTTGGCCGGAATGCCCCGACGATACTCCGACTACCCTGACGCCTATACCCTATGAAATACAGTCTCCTCAATTGGGTCACTTATTTCCCTAGTGGCTGTTATCATGTTCTTATTTATCATTTGAGAAGCATTCGCCGCCAAACGTGAAGTTCTAGCAACAGATTTAACAACAACCAATGTAGAGTGGCTACATGGCTGCCCTCCCCCATACCACACATTCGAGGAGCCTGCCTTTGTACAAGTACAAGCAGACTAACGAGAAAGGGAGGAGTCGAACCCCCATAAGTCGGTTTCAAGCCGACCACATAACCGCTCTGCCACTTTCTTTATAAGACACTAGTAAAAAAGTACATTACACCGCCTTGTCAAGGCGGAAGTGTGGGTTAGACCCCCGCGTGTCTTGCTTTTAATGGCCCATCCGTCACAGCTTGGATTTCAAGATGCAGCTTCACCTGTTATAGAAGAACTTCTTCATTTTCACGACCATGCTCTAATAATCGTCTTCCTGATTAGCACATTAGTGCTTTATATTATTCTTGCTATGGTCACCACTAAATTAACAAACAAATATATTTTAGATTCACAAGAAATCGAAATTATCTGAACAATTCTCCCAGCTATTATTTTAATTCTGATCGCACTCCCCTCCCTTCGCATCCTTTATCTCATAGATGAAATTAACAACCCCTTACTAACAATTAAAGCCGTTGGCCACCAATGATACTGAAGCTATGAGTACACTGACTACGAAGATCTTGGCTTTGACTCATACATAATCCCCACCCAAGACCTAACCCCCGGACAGTTCCGCCTATTAGAAGCCGACCATCGTATGGTCATCCCAGTTGAATCCCCCATCCGAGTCTTAGTCTCTGCAGACGATGTACTCCACTCGTGAGCAGTCCCGGCCCTTGGAGTAAAAATGGACGCAGTCCCAGGCCGCCTTAACCAAACAGCTTTCATCGCATCCCGGCCAGGCGTATTTTATGGACAATGCTCTGAGATCTGCGGGGCAAATCACAGCTTTATACCTATTGTAGTAGAAGCAGTTCCCCTAGAACACTTTGAAAACTGATCATCTCGAATACTTGAAGACGCCTCGCTAGGAAGCTAAATAGGGTATAGCATTAGCCTTTTAAGCTAAAGATTGGTGGCCCCCAACCACCCCTAACGACATGCCCCAACTCAACCCCGCACCTTGATTTGCTATTTTAGTCTTCTCGTGAATGATCTTCCTGGCCATTATTCCCGCTAAAGTTACAGCCCACACCTTCCCAAACACCCCGACTCTACAAAGCGCAGAAAAAGCCAAAACAGACCCCTGAACTTGACCATGACACTAAGCTTTTTTGACCAATTCATAAGCCCCACTTATCTTGGGGTTCCATTAATAGCCCTTGCCCTCACCCTACCCTGACTCCTTTACCCCACACCCACAACTCGATGATTAAATAACCGGTTCCTAGCGCTTCAGGGCTGATTTATTAACCGTTTTACACAACAGCTTCTTCTTCCCTTAAATATGGGGGGTCATAAGTGAGCTGCCCTCCTAACTTCACTAATAATCTTTTTAATTACCCTAAATATATTAGGACTTCTTCCGTACACTTTTACCCCTACCACCCAATTATCATTAAATCTAGGACTTGCGGTACCTCTCTGACTAGCAACTGTTATTATTGGCATGCGAAACCAACCAACCCATGCCCTAGGGCACCTCCTACCAGAAGGCACACCAGGCCCCCTTATCCCGGTGCTTATCATTATCGAAACAATTAGCCTCTTTATCCGCCCCCTTGCCCTGGGAGTCCGACTAACGGCCAATCTAACAGCCGGTCACCTCTTAATTCAACTAATTGCTACAGGCGCCTTCGTACTCCTCCCCCTAATACCAACCGTAGCAATCATCACAACAACAGTACTGGTTCTCCTTACCCTATTAGAAGTTGCTGTAGCAATAATTCAAGCCTACGTCTTCGTTCTCCTACTGACACTTTACCTACAAGAAAACGTCTAATGGCCCATCAAGCACACCCTTACCACATAGTTGACCCCAGCCCTTGACCCCTAACAGGGGCAATTGCTGCCCTGCTAATAACATCAGGCCTCGCAACCTGATTTCATTTTCGCTCAACAACCTTAATAACCTTAGGAACAGCCCTTCTACTCCTCACAATATATCAATGATGACGAGATATCGTACGAGAAGGTACATTCCAAGGACACCATACGCCCCCCGTACAAAAAGGTCTTCGATACGGGATAATTCTTTTCATTACCTCCGAAGTATTTTTCTTCCTAGGATTCTTCTGAGCCTTTTACCACGCGAGCCTCGCCCCCACTCCTGAGCTAGGAGGCTGCTGACCTCCTACGGGCATTACAACTCTTGACCCATTTGAAGTCCCCCTCCTTAATACAGCTGTCCTACTTGCCTCCGGGGTAACAGTCACCTGGGCCCACCACAGCATTATAGAAGGTGAACGAAAACAAACCATTCAATCGCTAGCCTTAACTATTCTTCTAGGCTTTTATTTTACGTTTCTTCAAGCCCTCGAGTACTATGAAGCCCCCTTTACAATTGCAGATGGTGTATACGGCTCTACCTTTTTCGTAGCCACTGGATTCCACGGACTACACGTTATTATTGGCTCTACATTTTTAGCTGTTTGTCTCCTACGACAAATCCAATACCACTTTACATCTGAACACCACTTCGGATTCGAGGCAGCTGCCTGATACTGACATTTCGTAGACGTCGTCTGACTATTCCTATATATCTCTATCTACTGATGAGGCTCTTAATCTTTCTAGTATTAAAACTAGTATAAGTGACTTCCAATCACCCGGTCTTGGTTAAAATCCAAGGAAAGATAATGAACGTAGCAATAGCTGTAATTACCATCACTACTTTGCTTTCCATAGTCCTGGCCATTGTATCCTTCTGGCTTCCCCAAATGACCCCTGACCACGAAAAGCTCTCACCCTATGAGTGTGGTTTCGACCCCTTAGGATCAGCCCGCCTACCATTTTCTCTTCGCTTCTTCCTAGTAGCAATTCTTTTCCTCCTTTTTGATTTAGAAATTGCCCTTCTCCTCCCGCTCCCCTGAGGGGACCAATTAACCTCCCCTTTATTAACACTCTTCTGAGCCGTGGCCGTACTTATCCTTCTTACCCTTGGCTTAATTTACGAGTGAATTCAAGGAGGACTAGAATGAGCCGAATAGCCAATTAGTTTAAGAAAAATATTTGATTTCGGCTCAAAAGCTTATGGTTAAAGTCCATAATTGTCTAATGACTCCCGCTCACTTCGCTTTCTCATCGGCCTTTACCCTAGGACTGACAGGCCTAGCATTCCATCGAACCCACCTCCTCTCCGCTCTTTTATGCTTAGAAGGGATGATGCTCTCTTTATTCATTGGACTTTCGATTTGAACCCTCCAACTAGGCTCCACAAGTTTCTCTGCAGCTCCCATGCTTCTATTAGCTTTTTCAGCTTGTGAAGCAAGCGCAGGACTTGCCCTACTGGTAGCCACAGCTCGCACACATGGCTCAGATCGCCTACAAACCTTAAACCTCTTACAATGCTAAAAATCCTAATTCCCACCCTGATGCTTCTACCCACAGCCTGACTTGCCCCTGCCAAATGATTATGATCTACTACCCTCTCCCACAGCCTAGTCATTGCATTAGCCAGCCTCACTTGACTAAAAAATACATCCGAAACAGGCTGATCTTGCCTCACACCCTTCATAGCCACAGACCCCCTCTCAACACCCCTCCTTGTCCTTACCTGCTGGCTACTCCCCCTTATAATTTTGGCAAGCCAAAGCCACACAGCACTCGAACCTGTTAACCGCCAACGAACCTACATTAGCCTATTAACATCTCTGCAAGTATTCCTTATCATAGCCTTCGGTGCCACTGAACTCCTTATGTTTTATGTTATATTTGAAGCTACTCTCATCCCAACATTAATTATTATCACCCGATGAGGTAACCAGGCAGAACGCCTTAATGCAGGAGTATATTTTTTGTTTTATACACTAGCGGGCTCTCTACCATTACTAGTCGCCCTATTGCTTCTTCAGAAGGACACGGGCTCCCTCTCCCTTTTAACCATTCAATATACGAACTCTACCCCTCTTTCATCTTATGCTGACAAACTTTGATGAGCAGGCTGCCTAATTGCATTTTTAGTAAAAATACCCCTATACGGAGCACATCTATGGCTACCAAAAGCACACGTAGAAGCCCCAGTTGCAGGATCAATGGTCCTAGCCGCAGTTCTTCTGAAACTAGGGGGCTACGGCATGATCCGAATAATAGTCATATTAGAACCTCTCACCAAGGAGTTAAGCTATCCATTTATTATCCTCGCCCTCTGGGGTGTAATCATAACTGGCTCCACCTGCCTTCGTCAAACAGATCTTAAATCCCTCATCGCCTATTCATCCGTAAGTCACATGGGCTTGGTCGTTGGGGGTATTCTTATCCAAACACCTTGAGGCCTTGCCGGCGCCGTAATCCTTATAATTGCACACGGCCTAACATCCTCAGCCCTCTTCTGCTTAGCCAATACAAATTATGAACGCCTCCATAGCCGGACAATACTATTAGCCCGAGGGTTACAAATAGTGCTCCCACTCATAGCTACATGATGATTTATTGCCAGCCTCGCAAACTTAGCCCTCCCCCCTCTACCCAACCTCATGGGAGAACTTTTAATTATTACCTCGTTATTTGGCTGATCGTGGTGAACCCTCGTGCTCACAGGGGCAGGAACCCTTATTACCGCGAGCTATTCACTTTATATGTTTCTCATAACCCAACGGGGCCCCCTCCCAGCACATATTATTAGCCTAAACCCCTCCCACACCCGAGAACACCTAGTCATAGCCCTTCACCTCCTCCCCCTGCTTCTACTTATCTTAAAGCCCGAATTAGTATGAGGCTGAACCACCTGTAGATATAGTTTAACAAAAATATTAGATTGTGATTCTAAAGACAGAGGTTAAAATCCCCTTATCCACCGAGAGAGGCTCGCCAGCAACGAAGACTGCTAATCTCCGTGACCTTGGTTGGACCCCAGGGCTCACTCGGCCTGCTCCTAAAGGATAACAGCTCATCCATTGGTCTTAGGAACCAAAAACTCTTGGTGCAAATCCAAGTAGCAGCTATGCACTCCTCACCACTCATTATGTCATCCAGCTTAGTCATTATCTTTTTACTATTAGCATATCCTATCTTCACGACCCTAGAGCCTCGCCCCCGAAATCCCGACTGGGCCGTTTCCCATGTCAAGACAGCAGTCGCCCTAGCCTTCTTGGTTAGCCTAGCCCCCTTATTTCTCTTTCTTAACGAGGGCGCAGAAACGATTATCACCTCATGAAATTGAATAAATACAATAACTTTCGACGTAAATATTAGCTTCAAGTTTGACCACTACTCAGTTATTTTTGTCCCCATTGCCCTCTATGTTACTTGGTCTATTCTAGAATTCGCATCATGATATATACACACAGACCCATACATAAACCGATTCTTTAAATACCTTTTAGTTTTCCTTATTGCCATAATTATTCTTGTTACAGCAAACAATTTATTCCAACTTTTCATTGGTTGGGAAGGAGTCGGAATTATATCATTTCTACTCATCGGCTGATGATACGGGCGAGCAGACGCCAATACAGCGGCCCTTCAGGCCGTTGTATATAATCGGATCGGAGACATTGGATTGCTATTTACAATAGCATGAATAGCAACCAACGCTAACTCCTGAGAGTTACAACAGATTTTTGTAGCAACAAAAGACCTGGATCTTACCCTGCCACTATTAGGCCTAATTGTTGCCGCTACAGGCAAGTCGGCCCAATTTGGTCTTCACCCCTGACTGCCCTCTGCTATAGAGGGTCCTACGCCGGTCTCTGCCCTACTACATTCAAGCACCATAGTAGTTGCTGGTATCTTTCTCCTAGTACGAACAAGCCCTCTCCTAGAAAATAATCAAACTGCCCTCACTACCTGCCTATGTCTAGGTGCCCTAACAACACTATTCACAGCCACCTGTGCCCTAACCCAAAATGATATCAAAAAAATCGTAGCATTCTCCACATCAAGCCAACTTGGCCTAATAATAGTTACTATCGGCTTAAATCAACCTCAACTAGCCTTCCTCCACATTTGCACTCATGCCTTCTTTAAGGCAATACTATTCCTTTGTTCTGGCTCAATCATTCACAGCCTCAACGACGAACAAGATATCCGAAAAATAGGGGGTATACATCACCTTGCCCCCTTTACATCCTCTTGCCTCACTATTGGCAGTTTGGCCCTCACAGGTACCCCCTTCCTGGCAGGATTCTTCTCCAAAGACGCCATTATTGAAGCGCTAAACACATCCCACCTAAACGCCTGAGCCCTAGTCCTAACCCTTCTAGCCACCTCATTCACAGCCATCTATAGTCTCCGCGTAGTGTTTTTTGTCTCAATAGGCCACCCACGGTTTAACGCTATTTCTCCCATCAATGAAAATAACCCAGCAGTTATTAACCCCTTAAAGCGACTTGCATGAGGAAGCATTGTCGCTGGCCTTCTAATTATCTCAAACATCACCCCCCTTAAAACCCCTGTAATATCTATACCCCCCTTACTCAAACTAAGTGCCCTTGTAGTTACAATTATAGGATTACTCATTGCCCTCGAGCTAGCAACACTTACCAATAAACAATACAAAGCTACGCCTAATCTGATCACCCACCACTTCTCCAACATATTAGGCTTTTTCCCCCCAATCATTCACCGATTTATCCCCAAGCTAAATTTAGTTCTAGGGCAGACACTTGCCAGCCAACTGATTGACCAAACTTGACTAGAAAAAGTCGGCCCCAAAGCAATCTCTTCATCAAACATTCCTCTGATTACAACAACAAGCAACACCCAACAAGGAATAATCAAGACATATCTCACCCTATTCCTCCTCACCTTGACCCTTGCTGCCCTATTATTCACCCGTTAAACTGCCCGAAGAGTCCCCCGGCTTAGTCCTCGAGTTAACTCCAACACGACAAACAGGGTAAGAAGCAAAACCCACGCACTAAGTACTAATATCCCCCCCCCTAACGAGTACATTAACGCAACCCCCCCAATATCACCTCGAAGAACAGAAAGCTCACTAAGCTCATCAGCCGGCACCCACGAAGACTCATACCACCCCCCTCAAAATATACTGGAAGCCACCCCCACCCCCACTAAGTATATTAATATATCACCTACAACAGGACCACTAACTCAACTTTCCGGATAGGGCTCAGCGGCAAGTGCCGCCGAATACGCAAACACGACTAATATTCCACCCAGATAAATCAAAAACAACACCAATGATAAAAAAGGTCCCCCATAACCAACCAATACTCCACACCCCATGCCCGCAACAACTACTAACCCTAAAGCAGCAAAATAGGGAGATGGGTTAGAGGCAACTGCAACCAACCCTAAAACTAATCCAATTAAAAATAAAGACATAATGTAAGTCATAATTCCTGCCAGGACTTTAACCAGAACTAATGGCTTGAAAAACCACCGTTGTTATTCAACTACAAGAACCCACTAATGGCAAGTCTACGAAAGACACACCCCCTCCTCAAAATCGCAAACAATGCCCTAGTTGACCTACCCGCCCCCTCAAATATTTCAGTGTGATGAAACTTCGGCTCTCTCTTAGGACTCTGCTTAATTATTCAAATCCTCACAGGACTATTTTTAGCCATACACTATACCTCTGATATCGCCACAGCTTTTTCCTCCGTTGCTCATATTTGCCGAGACGTAAATTACGGGTGATTCATCCGAAACCTTCACGCCAACGGCGCATCCTTCTTTTTCGTATGCATCTATGCCCACATTGGCCGTGGACTTTACTACGGCTCGTACCTTTATAAAGAAACATGAAACATCGGGGTAGTTTTATTACTTCTAGTTATAATAACTGCTTTCGTCGGTTATGTACTCCCCTGAGGCCAGATATCCTTCTGAGGTGCCACCGTTATCACCAACCTACTCTCTGCAGTACCTTACGTAGGTAATGCCCTTGTCCAATGAATTTGGGGCGGGTTCTCAGTAGACAATGCAACCCTCACCCGATTCTTTGCCTTCCACTTTTTATTCCCCTTTGTAATCGCAGGCGCAACCATGGTCCACCTCCTTTTCCTCCATCAAACAGGATCAAATAACCCCCTCGGCCTAAACTCAGATGCAGATAAAATAAGCTTCCACCCCTACTTCTCATATAAAGACCTGCTAGGATTCGCAATTCTTGTCATTGCCCTCACATGTCTAGCCCTATTCTCACCCAATCTCCTAGGAGACCCAGACAACTTCACCCCCGCCAACCCACTAGTCACCCCTCCCCACATTAAGCCAGAATGATATTTCTTGTTCGCATATGCAATTCTACGCTCCATTCCCAATAAACTTGGAGGGGTCTTAGCCCTCCTAGCTTCGATCCTTATCCTAATACTCGTACCATTTCTGCACACATCCAAACAACGAAGCCTCACTTTCCGACCACTTACACAATTCTTGTTTTGAACCCTAATCGCTGACGTCATTATTCTCACTTGAATCGGAGGAATGCCTGTGTCACACCCGTTCGTCATTATTGGACAAATCGCATCCTTTTTATACTTCTTCCTTTTCCTAGTCCTCACACCACTAGCAGGCTACGCAGAGGACAAAGCACTTGAATGAGCTTGCACTAGTAGCTCAGCATCAGAGCCCTGGTCTTGTAAACCAGATGTCGGAGGTTAAAATCCTCCCTACTGCTCAAAGAAAGGAGATTTTAACTCCCACCCCTGGCTCCCAAAGCCAGGATTCTTAGTTAAACTATTCTTTGTCTGTTCTTGTATAATAATTTTAAGTACATATATGTATTATCAGCATTAATTTATATTAAACATATCATATAGCATTCAAGTACATCTATGTTTTATCACCATATCTAGGGTTTAACCATTCAAGTATTATACGATAACCAAGATATTACATAAACCATGATAATAAGACTTAACAGAAACTTATAAACAACAGGCGAAATCTAAGACCTGATATAAAAATTCTTGAGTTAAGTTATACCTTTACTCAAAATCCCGCCAAACTCAAATATTTAATGTAGTAAGAGCCGACCAACAAGTCCATTTCTTAATGCCAACGGTTATTGAGGGTGAGGGACAATAACTGTGGGGGTTTCACACAGTGACTTATTCCTGGCATTTGGTTCCTATTTCAGGGCCACAAACTGTAAACCTCCCCATAACCTCTATTTCAGAAGGCATAAGTTAATGGTGGTAAAACAATAGCGGGAGCGGCCACCAAGCCGAGCGTTCTTTCCATAGAGCATATAGTTTTTTTTTTTTTTTTTCCTTTTCAGTGGACATTTCACAGTGTAAGTAATCTAAATAACTAAGGTGGGAATCACACTAGGAAGCAAGAAAATAGTATGCGTGATGAAAAGACTTTACAAAAGAATTACATATTAAGATATCAAGGACATAAAGTAGTGAAATTCAATCGGAAGATATCTATATTACCCCCTTTTGGCTTTTTCGCGTCAAACCCCCCTACCCCCCTAAACTCCCGAGATAACTAACGCTCCTGCAAACCCCCCGGAAACAGGAAAACCTCGAATCGTTTTTATGGTTTCAAAATGTTTTTATTTACATTATTATAAGTTTTTTTTGATTAATCTGATAAAATTAGTAAAAAATGTTAGACATAGCCCAACAAAGCCCCGCCTACATAAAAAGTTAATCCTAATTTGACTATCAATTCACCCATTAAAACATAATATACGCACCCCTCAGCCCCCGAACCACKAGTACAATATTAAGCCCCTAGGATATTTAAACCCCTAAGATGACTAACATTTGTATACGCAACTTCAAGAGACGGGAAAGTCCCGAGCCATTTTTTTTATGGTTTCAAAATGTTTTTATTTACATTATTATAAGTCTAA